GGTCATACAAATTAATCAACGAATTAGAACAACAGGAAGGAGAAAGTGAAGAAGAAGTACCAATAGATTATCAGATTCGTTCAAGAAAAGGCAAACGTGTAGTGATTTTTACTGATAACCGGGGAAATACCGATCCTAATAATTCTAATAAAAGAGACGAAGTCACTTTGATACGATATTCGCAACAATCTGATTTTCGTCGAGACATAATCAAAGGTTCAATGCGAGCCCAAAGACGTAAAACAGTTATTTGGGAACTTTTTCAAGCAAATGCACATTCTCCGCTTTTTTTGGACAGAATAGACAAATCACACCCTTTTTTTTTTGATATCTCCGGACTGATAAAACTCATTTTTAGAAATTGTATAGGAAAGGGAGCAGAATTCAAAATTTCAGATTATACAGAAGAAGAAATAAAAGAAAGGGAAAAAAAGGAAAAGGACAAAAAAGAAGAGAACAAAAGAAAAGAGAAAGCGCGGATAGAAGTAGCAGAAGCCTGGGATAGCATTCCATTTGCTCAAGTAATAAGAGGTTCCATGTTAATAACTCAATCGATTCTTAGAAAATATATTATATTACCGTCATTGATAATAGTTAAAAATATTGGACGTATGCTATTATTCCAATTTCCTGAGTGGTCTGAGGATTTAAATGAATGGAATAAAGAAATGCATATTAAATGCACCTATAATGGTGTTCAATTATCAGAAACAGAATTTCCGAAAAATTGGTTAATAGACGGTATTCAGATAAAGATGCTATTTCCTTTCTGTCTGAAACCCTGGCACAGATCTAAGCCACGGTCCTCTCATATAGATCGAATCAAAAAGAAAGGACAAAAAGATGATTTTTGTTTTTTAACGGTTTGGGGAATGAAAGCTGAACTTCCTTTTGGTTCTCCCCAAAAACGGCCTTCCTTTTTTGAACCCATTTTTAAGAAACTCGAAAAAAAAATTGGAAAATTGAAAAAAAAGTATTTTCTATTTCTAAAAGTTTTAAAAGAAAGAACAAAATTTCTAAATATCTCAAAAAAAACAAAAAAATGGATTATCAAGAGCATTCCGTTTTTAAAAATAATAAAAAAAGAACTCTCAAAAGTAAATCCAATTCTATTATTTAGATTGAGAGAAATATATAAATCAAGCGAAACTAAAAAAAAAAAAGAAAAAGATTCTATAACCCGCAATCATATAATTCATAAATCCTTTAGTCGAATTCAATCTACATATTGGACAAATTTTTTACTGACAGAAAAAAAAATGAAAGATCTGACTGATAGAACAAGCACAATCAGAAATCAAATAAAAAGAATTACAAAAAAGAAAAAAAAAGTGACTCCAGAAATAAATGATAGTCCTAATAAAACAAGTTATAATGCTAAAAGATTCGAATCACCAAATTGGCAAATATTAAAAAGAAGAAATACTCGATTAATCCGTAAATTACATTATTTTATAAAATTTTTCACTGAAAAGATATACGCAGATATCCTTCTATCTATTATTAATATTCCCAGAATTAATATACAACTTTTTGTTGAATCAACAAAAAAAATGATTGATAAATCCATTTACAATAATAAAAAAAATAAAAAAAGAATTAATAAAACAAATCAAAATAAAATTCATTTTATTTCGACTATAAAAAAGTCACTTTATAATATTAGTAATAAGAATTCACAGAATTTTTTTGACTTATCCTCCTTGTCACAAGCATATATATTTTACAAAATATCACAAACACAAGTTCTTAACTTGTATAAGTTAAGATCTATTCTTCAATATCATGGAACGTCTTTTTTTCTTAAGACTTCAATAAAAGATTATTTTGGAAAACAAGGAATAATTCATTATGAATTAAGACATAAGAAACTTCGGAATTCTGGAATAAATCAATGGAAAAACTGGTTAAGAGGTCATTATCAATACCATTTATCTCAGATTAGATGGTCTAGATTAATAGCAGGAAAATGGAAAAATAGAATCAATCAATGTCGTACAATTCAAAATCAAGATTTAAACAAAGAGAATTCATATGAAAAAGACCCATTAATTCATTACAAAAAACAAAACGATTACGAAGTATATTCATTACCAAATCAAAATGAGAATTTTCAAAAATACTATAGATATAATCTTTTATCTTATAGATCTATTAATTATGAAAATAAGAGGGACCCATATATTTATGGATCACCATTCCAAGTAAATAAGAATCGAGAGAGTTCTTACAATTCCAATACAAATAAACATAAGGGCAAATTTTTTGATATACTAGGGGATATCCCTATCAAAAATTATTTAGGAAAAAGTGATATTATGTATATGGAAAAAAATCCGGATCGAAAATATTTTGATTGGAAAATTCTCCATTTTTGTCTTAAAAAGAAAATCGATATTGAGGCCTGGATCAAGATCGATACCAACAAGAATAAAAATACTAAAACCGGGACTAATAATTATCAAATAATTGATAAAATTGATAAAAAAGATCTTTTTTA